GTTAATGTAGCTTAAATTATACAAAGCAAGGCACTGAAAATGCCTAGATGAGTTTTTTACTCCATAAACACATAGGTTTGGTCCTGGCCTTATTATTAGTTATCAGCAAGCCTACACATGCAAGTAACCGCATACCAGTGAGAATGCCCTTTAGATATTCTTAACTATATTTATTATCAACAGGAGCAGGTATCAAGCACGCTAGTATAGCAGCTCATGACACCTTGCTAAACCACTCCCCCACGGGTTACAGCAGTGACAAAACTTAAGCAATAAACGAAAGTTTGACTAAGTTATACTGATAAAATAAGGGTTGGTAAATTTCGTGCCAGCCACCGCGGTCATACGATTAACCCAAACTAATAATTTACGGCGTAAAGTGTGTTTAAGACAAACTACAAATAAAGTTAAATTTTATCTAAGCTGTAAAACGCTCCAGCTAAAAATAAAATAACCCACGAAAGTGACTTTAATACTTCTGAAGCCACGACAGCCAAGACCCAAACTGGGATTAGATACCCCACTATGCTTGGCCCTAAACTTAAGTAATTCAACAATGAACAATATTACTCGCCAGAGGACTACAAGCAATAGCTTAAAACTCAAAGGACTTGGCGGTGCTTTACACCCATCTAGAGGAGCCTGTTCTATAATCGATAAACCCCGTTAAACCTCACCCCCTCTTGCTAATACAACCTATATACCGCCATCCTCAGCAAACCCTATCAAGGCCATAAAGTAAGCACAAACATATGACATAAAAACGTTAGGTCAAGGTGTAGTCTATGAGGTGGAAAGAAATGGGCTACATTTTCTTACAACAGAACAATAATTACAGTAATCTTTATGAAACGAAAGACCAAAGGAGGATTTAGCAGTAAGTTAAGAATAGAGTGCTTAACTGAATGAGGCCATGAAGCGCGCACACACCGCCCGTCACCCTCCTCAAATTTAACCTATCCATTCCCTAATAATAACCCTTAATCTATAAGAGGAGACAAGTCGTAACAAGGTAAGCGTACTGGAAAGTGTGCTTGGAATATTCAAAGTGTAGCTTAATGTAAAGCACCCGGCTTACACCCAGAAGATTTCACAATAACGTGACCACTTTGAAACTAACCTTAGCCTGACTCCACCCAACTTCACAACAAATTTATTCCCTTTAATCAAAACATTTACCATATAAATAACAGTATAGGAGATAGAAATTATATTCAGCGCTATAGAGAGCAGTACCGCAAGGGAAAAATGAAAGAACCAAACCTAAAGTATAAAAAAGCAAAGCTAAACTCTTGTACCTTTTGCATAATGATTTAACTAGAACAATTTGACAAAAAGAACTTCAGTCAAGGAACCCGAAACCAGACGAGCTACTCATAAACAGCTACTAAGAGCACACTCATCTATGTGGCAAAATAGTGAGAAGATTTATAAGTAGAGGTGAAAGGCCTATCGAGCCTGGTGATAGCTGGTTATCCAGAAAAGAATTTTAGTTCAACTTTAAATTAACCTAAAGTGATCTATTAAACCTCATGTTAATTTAAATGTTACTCTAAAGAGGGACAGCTCTTTAGACCAGGTTACAACCTTTAGTACAGAGTAAATAATATCAATACCATAGTTGGCCCAAAAGCAGCCACCAATTAAGAAAGCGTTCAAGCTCAACACATAATAATTACTTAATTCAATAAATACAAATATACCTCTTACTAACCAACTGGATCAATCTATTATCTTATAGAAGTAATACTGTTAATATGAGTAACAAGAATTTTAATTCTCCTAGCATAAGCTTATACCAGACCGGATGCCCACTGGTAATTAACAACCAGATAAAGATACACATTCTACAAGCCCTTTATCTTAAACAACTGTTAACCCAACACAGGCGTGCATTAAGGAAAGATTTAAAAAAGTAAAAGGAACTTGGCAAAACTTAACCCCGCCTGTTTACCAAAAACATCACCTCCAGCCTGTTTAATATTGGAGGCACCGCCTGCCCAGTGACACATGTTCAACGGCCGCGGTATCCTGACCGTGCAAAGGTAGCATAATCACTTGTTCTTTAATTAAGGACTTGAATGAATGGCTACACGAGGGTTCAACTGTCTCTTACTTTAAATCAGTGAAATTGACTTTCCCGTGAAGAGGCGGGAATAAACCAATAAGACGAGAAGACCCTATGGAGCTTAAATAATATAATCCAAATAAATATAATTAAATCTAATAAAGACATAAAATAATAATTATCTATGGATTAGAAATTTCGGTTGGGGTGACCTCGGAGCATAACATAACCTCCGAACAATTTTAACTTAGACTTAACCAGTCAAAGTATACAAATAGTACATTAATTGACCCAAACTAATTTGATCAATGGAACAAGTTACCCTAGGGATAACAGCGCAATCCTATTTTAGAGTCCATATCGACAATAGGGTTTACGACCTCGATGTTGGATCAAGACACCCTAATGGTGCAGCCGCTATTAACGGTCCGTTTGTTCAACGGTTAAAGTCTTACGTGATCTGAGTTCAGACCGGAGCAATCCAGGTCGGTTTCTATCTATTTAATTTTTCTCCTAGTACGAAAGGACAAGAGAATAAAGGACCAACTCAAAATTAGTGCCCTAAACATAATAGATGTAACAAACTTAATCTAATATGCTAATTAATATATTTCCCAAGATAAGGGTTAGTTAGGATGGCAGAGCCCGGTAATTGCATAAAACTTAAACCTTTATTATCAGAGGTTCAACTCCTCTTCTTAACATTAATGTTTATAATTAATTTACTCCTCCTCATTATCCCTATTATTCTAGCCATAGCATTCTTTACCCTAATTGAACGAAAAGTCTTAGGCTATATACAACTTCGAAAAGGACCCAATATCGTAGGCCCACATGGCTTACTACAACCTTTTGCTGACGCAGTAAAATTATTTATTAAAGAACCACTACGACCACTAGCCTCTTCCATATCACTTTATACCATTGCACCAACCCTGGCGCTATCAATCGCACTAATTATGTGAATTCCTATGCCATTCCCACTACCTCTAATCAATATAAATATAGGACTCTTATTTATACTAGCTACATCAAGTCTAGCAGTATATTCAATTCTATGATCTGGATGAGCATCCAATTCAAAATATGCCCTAATCGGAGCTCTACGAGCAGTAGCACAAACAATTTCATATGAAGTAACCCTTGCTATCATTCTTCTGTCAATTATTCTAATGAGCGGATCATTCACCCTTTCTAACTTAATCACAACTCAAGAATATCTCTGATTAATTATCCCATCATGACCACTAACTATAATATGATTTATCTCCACCTTAGCAGAAACAAATCGAGCTCCATTCGATTTAACAGAAGGAGAATCCGAACTAGTATCAGGATTTAACGTTGAATATGCTGCAGGGCCCTTTGCCCTGTTTTTTATAGCTGAGTACACAAACATTATCATAATAAATGCTTTAACCACAATTATTTTTCTAGGTACACTATACAATCCACACATACCAGAAATTTATACAGCAAATTTCGCCACCAAAACCCTTTTATTAGCTATATTATTTCTATGAGTGCGAGCATCTTACCCACGATTCCGATATGATCAACTAATACATTTATTATGAAAAAATTTCCTCCCCTTAACATTATCACTATGCATATGGTATATTTCCATACCTATTTCAACATCAAGTATTCCCCCACAAATATAGAAACATGTCTGATAAAAGAATTACTTTGATAGAGTAAATAATAGAGGTTTAAATCCTCTTGTTTCTAGAGTAACAGGTATTGAACCTATCCTTAAGGATTCAAAATCCACCGTGCAACCAATATACACCATACTCTAATCACACAGTAAGGTCAGCTAAATAAGCTATCGGGCCCATACCCCGAAAATGTTGGTTTAAATCCTTCCCGTACTAATCAAACCTCCAATTCTTTTAATTATCGTAATAACAATTTTTACAGGCACTATACTCACAATAATCAGCTCACACTGACTTCTAATCTGAATTGGACTAGAAATCAACATATTATCAATTATTCCAATTTTAGCAAAAAACCCAAAACCACGGTCTACAGAAGCAGCCACCAAATATTTCCTTACACAAGCAACAGCCTCTATACTACTAATATTTACCATTGTATTTAATGCTATACACTCAGGCCAATGAACTATTACTAATATTGATTCTAATAATATATTAACTTCCTTCACAATAATTATTGCCCTGACAATAAAATTAGGAATAGCCCCTTTCCACTTCTGAGTCCCCGAAGTCACACAAGGAGTTTCATTAATAACAGGCATATTATTATTAACATGACAAAAGCTAGCCCCTATCTCCATTATAATTCAAATATTCCCTTTAATCAACCTAAATACCCTCATACTAATTGCTCTATTATCAGTCCTAGCTGGTGGCTGAGGAGGGCTAAACCAAACTCAACTACGAAAAATCCTAGCATACTCATCAATCGCACATATAGGATGAATAATAGCTATTCTTATATTCTGCCCATCCATAACAATATTAAATCTTTTTATCTATCTAATATTAACAATTACTATATTTACAATACTAAACATATATATAAACACAACCACTTTAACCTTATCAAACCTATGAAACAAATCACCAACAATCACTACAATAATCCTAGTTTCTCTCTTGTCCCTAGGAGGCCTACCTCCTCTTACAGGTTTTCTTCCTAAATGACTTATCATTCAAGAACTTACAAAAAATAATAATATCATTGTAGCCACAATAATAGCTATTATAGCACTTCTAAACTTATACTTTTATATACGACTAATTTATTCCACTTCCCTAACCTCATTTCCAACACCTAATAATATCAAAATAAAATGACAATTCCAACTCAAAAAACGACCTTTACTCTTATCACCACTAATTATCCTTTCCACTTTATCTCTTCCATTATCACCAGTATTTTCAACCCTAAATTAGAAATTTAGGTTAAATAGACCAAGAGCCTTCAAAGCCCTAAGAAAGTATATTATTACTTAATTTCTGCAAATAAGGACTGCAAGAATCTATCCTACATCAGCTGAATGCAAGTCAACTACTTTAATTAAGCTAAGTCCTCACTAGATTGGTGGGCTATAACCCCACGAAACTTTAGTTAACAGCTAAATACCCTAATCAACTGGCTTCAATCTACTTCTCCCGCCGCTCAGGAAAAAAAGGCGGGAGAAGCCCCGGCAGAATTGAAGCTGCTTCTTTGAATTTGCAATTCAATATGAAATTTCACCTCAGAGCTTGGCAAAAAGAGGATTCAACCTCTGTCTTTAGATTTACAGTCTAATGCTTACTCAGCCATTTTACCTCATACTTATGTTCATTAACCGTTGGTTCTATTCAACAAACCACAAAGACATCGGAACCCTTTACCTTCTATTTGGAGCTTGAGCCGGAATAGTAGGAACAGCCCTTAGCCTTCTCATCCGCGCAGAACTCGGCCAACCAGGAGCTCTACTAGGTGATGATCAAATTTATAACGTAATTGTAACTGCTCATGCATTTGTCATAATTTTCTTTATGGTAATACCAATTATAATTGGAGGTTTTGGTAATTGATTAATTCCATTAATAATTGGAGCTCCAGACATGGCATTTCCACGAATGAACAATATAAGTTTTTGACTTTTACCACCATCTTTCCTACTTCTTCTTGCCTCTTCAATAGTAGAAGCAGGTGCAGGTACTGGATGAACAGTATATCCCCCTTTAGCAGGAAATTTAGCACATGCAGGAGCATCAGTAGACCTAACTATTTTTTCCTTACACTTGGCCGGTGTGTCTTCAATTTTAGGAGCTATCAACTTCATTACTACAGTAATTAATATGAAACCTCCAGCCATATCACAATATCAAACCCCTTTATTTGTATGATCAGTAGTAATCACTGCTGTGCTCTTACTTCTATCCTTACCAGTATTAGCAGCAGGAATTACTATGCTCTTAACTGATCGAAATCTCAATACTACTTTCTTTGATCCTGCAGGAGGGGGTGATCCCATCTTATATCAACATTTATTCTGATTCTTCGGACACCCAGAAGTATATATTTTGATTCTCCCAGGCTTTGGTATAATTTCTCATATCGTCACTTACTATTCAGGTAAAAAAGAACCATTTGGATATATAGGCATAGTCTGAGCCATAATATCTATTGGTTTCTTAGGATTTATTGTATGAGCCCATCACATGTTTACCGTAGGAATAGATGTCGACACCCGTGCATATTTTACATCTGCCACTATAATTATTGCAATTCCTACTGGTGTAAAAGTTTTTAGCTGATTAGCTACTCTGCACGGAGGCAGCATTAAATGATCACCTGCTATATTATGAGCACTAGGGTTTATCTTTCTTTTCACAGTAGGAGGCTTAACAGGAATTGTACTCGCTAATTCATCACTAGACATTGTACTTCACGATACATACTACGTAGTAGCTCACTTCCACTATGTACTATCAATAGGAGCAGTATTTGCTATTATAGGAGGCTTCGTACACTGATTTCCTTTATTCTCAGGCTACACTCTAGATGACTCCTGAGCCAAAATTCACTTTGCAATTATATTTGTAGGCGTAAACATAACATTTTTCCCCCAACATTTTTTAGGCTTAGCAGGTATACCTCGACGTTACTCTGATTATCCTGACGCATACACTATATGAAACACAGTTTCATCCATTGGTTCCTTCATCTCTTTAACAGCAGTAATACTAATAATTTTCATAATCTGAGAAGCTTTTTCATCAAAACGTGAAGTTCACATAGTAGATTTAACTCCAACAAACCTAGAATGACTTCATGGTTGTCCCCCACCTTACCATACATTTGAAGAACCTGCCTATGTAAAAGCTTCATTAAGAAAGGAAGGAATCGAACCCCCTACAATTGGTTTCAAGCCAACCACATAACCATTATGACTTTCTCCATAGAAGATATTAGTAAAACCATTACATAACTTTGTCAAAGTTAATTTATAGGTTAAACCCCTATATATCTTTATGGCCTACCCAGCCCAATTAGGATTCCAAGACGCCGCTTCCCCAATCATGGAAGAACTTATATATTTTCACGATCATACCCTTATGATTGTATTTTTAATTAGCTCATTAGTCCTATATATTATTTCCCTTATGCTTACCACGGAACTCACCCATACAAGCACCATAGACGCTCAAGAAGTGGAAACAGTATGAACAATTTTACCAGCAGTTATTTTAATTCTCATTGCTCTTCCATCATTACGCATTTTATATATAATGGATGAAATTACAACTCCCTCCCTAACTCTTAAGACCATAGGCCATCAGTGATATTGAAGCTATGAATATACAGACTATGAAAGCTTATGCTTTGACTCATACATAACCCCTCCATTAGAACTTGATCCAGGAGAACTACGATTACTAGAAGTAGATAATCGAGTAGTACTACCAACAGAAATATCTATTCGCATACTCATCTCTTCAGAAGACGTATTACATTCATGAACTGTCCCAGCTTTAGGTGTAAAAACAGATGCTATCCCAGGACGCCTAAATCAAGCAACCTTAATGACTTCTCGTCCAGGTATCTACTATGGTCAATGCTCAGAAATCTGTGGTGCAAATCACAGCTTTATACCAATTGTGCTAGAACTAGTTCCACTAAAGCATTTTGAGGAATGACTGCTATCTACACTGTAGTATCACTGTGAAGCTAACAAGCATTAACCTTTTAAGTTAAAGATTGAAAGTCCTTAAATCTTTCCACAGTGAAATGCCACAACTAGATACATCAACATGACTAATCACAATCCTATCCATAATTATGACTCTATTTATTATTTTTCAATTAAAAATCTCAAAATTCAATTTTCCCTCAGGCCCTAAATCTAAAAATAACAAAAAACACCAATTTACCAACCCTTGAGAAACAAAATGAACGAAAATTTATTCGCCTCATTCATTATCCCAACAATCGTAGGAATCCCCATTGTAATTTTTATTATCATATTTCCAAGTATTTTTTTCCATAACCCTTATCGCCTCATTGGTAATCGACTAATATCCTTACAACAATGATTAATTAAATTAGTACTTAAACAAATAATGGCAATACATAACATCAAGGGACGAACCTGATCACTTATATTAATATCACTAATTCTATTTATTGGCTCTACAAATCTACTAGGCCTTTTACCTCACTCATTTACCCCTACCACTCAACTGTCTATAAATCTAGGCATAGCTATCCCCCTATGAGCAGCTACAGTAATTACAGGTTTTCGTCATAAAATAAAAGCATCCTTAGCCCATTTCTTACCTCAAGGCACACCCATTCCTCTCATTCCCATGTTAATTATTATTGAGACTATTAGTCTTTTTATCCAACCTATGGCTTTAGCCGTCCGACTAACAGCCAATATCACAGCAGGCCACCTACTAATTCACCTAATTGGCGGAGCTACTATAGTATTAACTTCAATCAGCCCAACCATCTCCTCAATTACATTTACTATCTTAATTCTTCTCACAATCCTTGAATTTGCTGTTGCCCTTATTCAAGCATACGTTTTTACCTTATTAGTAAGCCTCTATTTACATGATAATACCTAATGACCCACCAAACTCACGCCTACCATATAGTTAATCCCAGTCCATGACCCCTTACAGGAGCTTTCTCCGCTCTACTAATAACATCCGGTCTTGCTATATGATTTCACTTCAACTCAACCACACTCCTGTCACTAGGTATATTAACCAATTTATTAACAATATACCAATGATGACGAGATATTGTACGAGAAGGCACATTCCAAGGACATCATACCTCTACCGTTCAAAAAGGGTTACGATACGGAATAATTCTCTTTATTATTTCTGAAATTTTCTTTTTCGCGGGTTTCTTCTGAGCTTTTTACCACTCAAGTTTAGCTCCTACTCCAGAACTAGGTGGTTGCTGACCCCCAACAGGTATTAATCCTCTTAATCCCCTAGAAGTTCCTTTACTAAATACAGCTGTTCTTTTAGCCTCAGGAGTAACTATCACATGAGCTCATCACAGTTTAATAGAAGGCGATCGCACAAGTATATTACAATCCTTGCTCATCACCATTATTTTAGGCATTTATTTCACACTTTTACAAGCCTCAGAATACTTCGAAACACCATTTACAATCTCAGATGGAGTATATGGCTCAACATTTTTTATAGCAACAGGATTCCACGGATTACATGTTATTATTGGATCCACCTTCCTTACCATTTGCTTTCTTCGTCAATTAAAATTTCACTTTACTTCTAGTCATCACTTCGGCTTTGAAGCCGCAGCCTGATACTGACATTTCGTAGATGTAGTCTGACTGTTCCTTTATGTATCAATTTACTGATGAGGATCATATTCTTTTAGTATTAGTTAGTACAATTGACTTCCAATCAATTAGATTCGGCACAAACCCGAAAAAGAATAATTAATCTCCCATTAACTCTTATAATTGATATTACCTTAGTCTTAGTACTTGTCACAGTCGCATTCTGATTACCCCAATTAAATATATATGCAGAAAAAAATAACCCCTATGAATGCGGTTTTGACCCTATAGGATCTGCTCGTCTACCATTCTCCATAAAATTTTTTCTGGTAGCAATTACATTTCTTCTATTTGATCTGGAAATCGCACTCCTTCTACCGCTTCCATGAGCATCTCAATCAAACAATCTCAAAATCACAGTAACAATAGCCCTCATACTAATTATTATTTTGGCCTTAGGTCTCATCTATGAATGACTACAAAAAGGACTAGAATGAGAAGAATAATTTGGTAATTAGTTTAAATTAAAATAACTGATTTCGACTCATTAGATTATGATAAATCATAATTACCAATGTGCCATCAATCTCTATTAACATTAACTTAGCTTTTGCTGCCGCCCTACTAGGCATACTAATATTTCGTTCCCACATAATATCATCCCTACTATGTTTAGAAGGCATAATATTATCCATATTTACTTTAAGTACCCTAACTATCCTAAATATGCAATTCACAATATCTTTTACCATGCCTATTTTACTATTAGTTTTCGCAGCCTGTGAAGCTGCCATCGGCTTAGCCCTATTAGTTATAGTATCAAATAATTATGGCCTAGACTATATTCAAAATCTTAACCTCCTTCAATGCTAAAAATTATTATTCCAACAATCATACTATTTCCAGTAATCTGATATTCCAATAGTACCATAATCTGAATTAACATAACTTCCTACAGTCTAATAATTAGTTTTATAACTCTACCCTTATTAAATCAAACTGAAAATAACAGCAATAACTTCTCACCTACATTCTTCTCTGACTCACTATCTTCACCCCTTCTAATATTAACAGTATGACTACTCCCACTAATAATTATAGCTAGTCAACACCACCTTACGAAAGAATCTTTAATGCGAAAAAAACTATATTTATCTATGCTAACTTCCTTACAAATATTTTTGATTATAACATTTACAGCCACCGAATTAATTTTATTTTATATTCTTTTTGAAGCCACATTAATCCCAACCCTTATTATTATTACCCGATGAGGTAACCAGACAGAACGACTAAACGCAGGCCTATATTTCCTATTCTATACTCTCATCGGATCCTTGCCATTATTAGTGGCACTAATTTATGTACAAAATTCCCTAGGTTCACTAAATTACATAGTAATAAATATATGGTCTCAAGATATATCCAGCTTATGATCTGGTAATTTACTATGATTAGCATGCATTATAGCATTTATAGTCAAAATACCTTTATACGGCCTACACCTGTGATTACCCAAGGCACACGTAGAAGCCCCTATTGCCGGATCTATAGTCCTTGCAGCCGTATTACTAAAATTAGGCGGTTATGGTATATTACGCCTCACCATAATTTTAAGTCCAACAACAAAAATCATAGCATATCCTTTTATTATATTATGTCTATGAGGCATAATTATAACCAGCTCAATTTGTTTACGACAGACAGACCTAAAATCATTAATCGCTTATTCATCAGTCAGCCATATAGCACTAGTCATCGTAGCAATCCTCATACAAACACCATGAAGTTTTATAGGTGCCACAGCCCTTATAATTGCACATGGTTTAACATCATCAATATTGTTCTGTCTTGCAAATTCGAACTACGAACGCATTCACAGCCGAACAATACTATTAGCACGAGGGCTTCAAGCCTTCCTACCTCTAATAGCCACCTGATGATTATTAGCCAGCCTAACTAATCTGGCTCTACCCCCATTCATTAATCTGATTGGAGAATTATTCGTAATTATAGCCTCTTTTTCATGATCAAATCTTACAATTATTATAACTGGCCTTAATATACTTATTACTGCCCTTTATTCCCTCTATATACTTACCATAACACAACGAGGTAAATTTACATATCATGTCTATGATATTAAACCCTCATACACACGAGAAAACACCCTAATATCTATACATATACTACCCCTTATTATATTAACCTTTAACCCCAAAATCATTATAGGACTAACATATTGTAAATATAGTTTAAACAAAACCCTAGATTGTGAATCTAATAATGAAGGCTCAAACCCTTCTATTTACCAAAAGAGAGTGTAACAATAGAACTGCTAATTCTATTTTCCATATATAAAAATATGGCTCCCTTGACTTTTAAAGGATGGGAGTTATCCGTTGGTCTTAGGAGCCAAAAAATTGGTGCAACTCCAAATAAAAGTAATAAACTTATTCACTTCACTCATATTAATTACATTAATTATTCTTTCCTTACCCTTAATAACCAATACACTAAATATTCACAAAAATATATCCTACACATTATACGTAAAGCTATCGATCGCATGCGCATTCACTACAAGCACTATCCCTACAATATTGTTTATTTTCTCAGGACAAGAAGCAATTATCTCCAACTGACATTGAATAATTATCCAAACCCTGAAATTAACCCTCAGCTTTAAATTAGACTATTTTTCAATACTATTTATTCCAGTGGCATTATTTGTTACTTGATCAATTATAGAATTCTCAATATGATATATACACACTGACCCTAACATTAACCAATTCTTCAAATACTTACTTATATTTCTTATCACTATACTTATCTTAGTAACCGCCAATAACTTATTTCAACTATTTATTGGATGAGAAGGTGTAGGAATTATGTCCTTTTTATTAATTGGGTGATGATATGGACGAACAGACGCTAACACAGCAGCTCTTCAAGCAATTCTGTATAATCGTATCGGAGACATTGGATTTATTCTAACTATAGCATGGTTTCTTATACATTCTAATACATGAGAATTTCAACAATTATTTATATTAGACAATAACCTAAGTATATGACCACTAATCGGTTTGCTAATTGCAGCTACAGGAAAATCAGCCCAATTCGGCTTACATCCTTGACTTCCTTCAGCAATAGAAGGACCAACCCCCGTTTCAGCCCTACTTCACTCCAGCACTATAGTAGTCGCAGGTATCTTCCTCCTAATTCGATTTCACCCTTTAATAGAAAATAATAGTAATATCCAGACACTAATGCTATGCTTAGGTGCTATCACAACACTATTCACAGCAATTTGTGCCCTAACACAAAATGACATTAAAAAAATTGTAGCCTTTTCCACCTCAAGTCAATTAGGATTAATAATAGTCACCATAGGGATCAATCAACCGTACTTAGCTTTCCTACATATTTGTAATCATGCCTTCTTCAAAGCAATACTATTTATATGCTCTGGCTCTATTATCCACAACCTAAGTGACGAACAAGACATCCGAAAAATAGGAGGATTATTCAAAGCCATACCATTTACCTCATCTTCTCTTACTATCGGAAGCCTAGCCCTCACAGGCATACCCTTTCTCACAGGTTTTTACTCAAAAGACTTAATTATTGAAGCAGCAAATACTTCTAATATCAACGCCTGAGCCCTTATTATTACACTCATTGCTACGTCCCTAACAGCCGTTTACAGCACTCGAATTATCTTCTACGCTCTACTAGGACAACCACGATTTACTTCCATATCAATTGTTAACGAAAACAACCCCCTACTAATTAACCCTATTAAACGCTTAATAATCGGTAGTATCTTCGCTGGGTTTTTCCTATCCTTAAATATCTTACCCACAAACACCCCTCAAATAACAATACCTACATATTTAAAATTAATAGCCATAACAGTAACCCTCTTAGGTTTTATACTAGCAATAGAATTAAATATCATAACAAATAATCTCAAACTAAATATATCCTCAGACATGTTTAAATTCTCAAACATACTAGGATTTTTCCCAACAACCATACACCGCCCAATTCCACTATTAAACTTGTACATAAGTCAAAACACAGCCTCATCCCTATTAGATCTAATTTGACTAGAAAAAACTATACCAAAAACTGTATCCAAAACACAAATAGCACTCTCTACCACAATCTCAAACCAAAAAGGCCTAATTAAATTATATTTCATATCATTTATTGCCTCTGCACTTATAATATTCTTACTTGTCTCCTAACTACTTCCCCCGAATAATTTCAATTACAATTAATACACTAACAAATAAAGCTCAACCAGCAGCCACTATTAATCAACTAGCATAACTATAAAGTGCTGATACACCCAAAGAATCCTCACGAATAACACTAGACCCTTTATCCATAAACATAATTCAATCCTCTAAACTATTAAAACCAACTACTATTTCCACCCCATCATGCTCCAATAACCAAACCATTAACAATGATTCTATCAAAATTCCCGATAACAAAGCACCTCAAATAACAATACTAGAACCCCAAGTCTCAGGATATTCTTCAGTAGCCATAGCCGTAGTATAACCAAACACCACAAGCATTCCACCCAAATAAATTAAAAAAACCATTAATCCTATAAAAGAGACCCCAAAACCTATAATAATACTACAACCCACTGCCCCACTAACAATAAGCCCAACACCCCCATAAATAGGTGAAGGTTTTGAAGAAAAACTTATAAAACCTAAAACAAAAATAGTGCTCAATAAAAAAATAGTATATGCCATAGTTTCCACATGGACTCTAACCATGACCAATGACATGAAAAACCATCGTTGTGTTTCAACTATAAAAACTTCTAATGACCAACATCCGAAAAACCCACCCATTAATAAAAATTATAAACAGCTCATTTATTGACCTTCCAGCACCATCCAACATCTCTTCCTGATGAAACTTTGGTTCCCTATTAGGAGCTTGCCTAGCCATTCAAATTATTACAGGCTTATTCCTAGCAATGCACTATACAGCAGATACAGCAACTGCATTTTCCTCTGTAACACATATCTGTCGAGACGTAAACCAAGGCTGAATTATTCGCTACTTACACGCCAACGGAGCATCTATATTTTTTCTATGCCTTTTCCTTCACGTAGGACGAGGTATGTACTATGGATCTTTTACACTATCTGAAACCTGAAACATCGGTATTATCTTACTATTTACAGTAATAGCAACTGCCTTCATAGGGTATGTTCTTCCATGAGGACAAATATCGTTCTGAGGCGCAACAGTAATTACCAACCTATTATCAGCAATCCCCTATATTGGTACTGATCTAGTAGAATGAATCTGAGGTGGCTTCTCTGTCGACAAGGCCACACTTACCCGATTCTTCGCATTCCACTTCATTTTACCATTTATCATTTCGGCCCTAGTATTAGTCCACCTTCTCTTTCTTCACGAAACTGGATCCAACAACCCATTAGGCACCCCATCAGAATCAGACAAAATTCCCTTCCATCCTTATTATACTATTAAAGACTTACTAGGGTTAATGTTTCTCCTATTAACTCTCACAATCCTAGTACTTTTCTCTCCTGACCTGCTGGGTGACCCTGACAACTATATACCAGCCAACCCACTTAGCACCCCTCCCCATATCAAACCAGAATGATATTTCCTTTTCGCCTATGCTATCCTACGATCCATTCCTAATAAACTAGGAGGAGTTTTAGCCCTAATCATATCAATCTTAATCCTCGCAATCATCCCAATTCTACAAACCGCCAAACAACGGAGCATAATTTTCCGACCACTTAGCCAAATTATATTTTGAATTCTAACAGCAGATCTATTTACCCTTACATGAATCGGCGGCCAACCCGTTGAACACCCTTTCGTAATCATTGGACAAGTAGCCTCCATTCTATACTTTTCTCTAATCCTTATTATTATACCAACCGTAAGCCTTATAGAAAACAAGATACTTAAATGAAGAGCCCTTGTAGTATATCTAATACTTTGGTCTTGTAAACCAAAAATGGAGATCAATCTCCCCAGGGCAACCTCAAGGAAGAAGCTATAAGCTTCACCTTCAACACCCAAAGCTGAAATTCTAATTAAACTATTCCCTGAATAAAAACACATATCTATCTTTTTCCCTAAAAATAGCTCCACGGCTATGTACTTCGTGCATTACGTGCTTTACCCCATTCATAATTCACCCATACATACTAATATAACAGTACATAATACATACATATGTATATCGTACATACATCTCTTGCCCACATGGATATCAAGCAAGTATATATAAACTTACAACCGTACATAAAACATACAATGAAAACTCACATAAACACACTAACCACACGGATATCCCAGATCAAATGCCCACCTACTGACGTACATAAAACATACCTACATTGATCGTACATGGTACATTTATAATATTAATCGTACATTAGCGCATTAAGTCCCGAAAAGTCCCAGTCACCATGACTATCCCCATCCGACGGTTAGTAGCTTAATCTACCATCCTCCGTGAAACCAACAACCCGCCCACCAATGCCCCTCTTCTCGCTCCGGGCCCATAAAACGTGGGGGTGACTAACCTGAAACTATACCTGGCATCTGGTTCTTACTTCAGGGCCATAACAATATACCCGCCCATTCGTTCCCCTTAAATAAGACATCTCGATGGATTAGTTACCAATTAACCCGTGACACTGGCATAACTGATCTGTCAGGCCTCTGGTATTTTTTAATTTTCGGGGATGCTTGGACTCAACATGGCCTACGCCGGCCTGCGCCCGGTCCATTGATTGTAGCTGAACATAACGTGTACCTCCTCCACCCGCATAATTATCACCTAGACTAGAACTCCATGTTCGTAAGACATAACCTTCACTAATTGTACATAAATAATAACCCATGTGGACTAATTAATCCATGCTTGAAGGACATGATCAATTTTAGAACGCTTATATGTATGTGAACACATATGTACACAGGCATGCGCCTATGTACGTGTACGTGTACGTGTACGTGTACGTGTACGTGTACGTGTACGTGTACGTGTACGTGTACGTGTACGTGTACGTGTACGTGTACGTGTACGTGTACGTGTACGTGTACGTGTACGTGTACGTGTACGTGTACGTGTACGTGTACGTGTACGTGTACGTGTACGTGTACGTGTACGTGTACGTGTCCAAACATTCCTTACGCAAACCCCCCTTACCCCCCGTTTTTAAAATTTCACAGCTTCAGTACTATTTATTCTCGCCAAACCCCAAAAACAAGAACATACTCCGCTGTTACTCATTTAAAACTAAAATAAATACTTAATCACTAAAATAGTATAACCAATCAACAAAAATTACTCCATACAAGATACCAATTATCCTGGCTAATACTAATATAATACCTATTAACCCACCTATCCGTAAGGCTATAGTGCT